CCACGATCGAACTACCAATAAGAAAATAATATAATGAGATAAAATCCGAAACAACAATGCTTTACTTTGTATTAAAAAGTTAAGAATTCGCGGTTCTCGTGAATCTAATTTAATTCATTGAAATTCCGTCCAATAAAACGGAAGAATTATAAATTTCCAAAATAATAGATAGGAATACTGCAAATAGAGCCATTGCAACACCCATCAAAGGAGTAGTTCCCCACCCAGGAGCTACTTTACCATATTCTGAATTCAATGGTTTTAATAAATCCCCTACAGCAGTTCGTCTTGGTCCAGATCTAGAACTACCCTCAACGGTTTGTGTAGCCATAAATCCTATTTTGTATTCATTGAGATCTGTTGACTTTGTATACCATTCCGTTGTAAATAAACGATTTTATCATAGATCCATTTTGGTCTTGAAATTATATAATAATGGAAACAGCAACCCTAGTCGCCATCTCTATATCTGGTTTACTTGTAAGTTTTACTGGGTACGCCTTATATACTGCTTTTGGGCAACCCTCTCAACAACTAAGAGATCCATTCGAGGAACACGGGGACTAGTTGAAGTAATAAGCCTCCCATTGTTGGGAGGCTTATTACGTCAATTGATATAATGAAAAATCATTTCATCTTTTTAGTTGGAACTTTAGGTGGTTCTCGAAAAAAGATAGCGAAAAATATTATCCCTAGAGTGGAGACTAAGAGGAATGTATAAACCAATGCTTCCATAAATTCGATCGTGCTTTACAATTATAGCTTCCATACCTATTTATTATTGGGGATTATCTCCCGCATAAAGAAAAAAAAGCAAGAGTCAAAGAAAAGGCGAAGATTCCAATCAAGATTTTTCGGTTAACTTCTGTCAAATCAGAAAAATAAAGAAAAAAATAACAGAGAAATCTTGTATCAGACTACTTGTCTTCTTGTAGTTGGATCTCCAAGTTTTTGGAATGCTCCAAATTCCACTTGAGCATCCAAATCTGGGTCAATACCAGCAAAAACATCTCTGAACAAGGTTCTAGCACCATGCCAAATGTGCCCGAAGAAGAAAAGCAGAGCAAAAGAAGCATGTCCAAAAGTAAACCAACCCCTCGGACTGCTACGAAAAACCCCATCAGATTTCAAAGTAGCACGATCTAATTCAAAAATTTCACCTAATTGGGCGCGCCTAGCATATTTTTTCACAGTAGCGGGATCACTATAACTGACTCCATTGAGTTCACCACCATAGAACTCAACAGTTACGCCCACTTGTTCGACGCTATACTTCGATTCTGCCCTTCTAAAAGGAACGTCGGCTCTAACAATTCCGTCTCCGTCTACCAAAACAACCGGAAATGTTTCAAAAAAAGTAGGCATACGACGTACAAAAAGTTCACGCCCTTCTTTATCTCTAAAGATAGGATGTCCTAACCACCCAACGGCTATTCCATCCCCGTTGTCCATTGAGCCCGCTCTGAATAATCCCCCTTTTGCAGGATTGTTGCCGATGTAATCATAAAAAGCCAATTTTTCAGGAATTTTAGACCAAGCTTCTGATAAACTTTGATTTTTGGCTAGCCCAGCGCCAACTCTTCTATATATTTCTTGCTGGAAGTATCCCTGATCCCATTGATAACGAGTGGGGCCAAATAATTCGATAGGGGTAGTTGCTGAACCATACCACATAGTTCCAGCAACAACAAAAGCTGCAAAAAAGACAGCAGCGATACTGCTGGAAAGGACGGTTTCAATATTTCCCATACGTAATCCTTTGTATAGACGTTGGGGCGGGCGGACACTAAGATGAAATAGGCCCGCTAATATACCTAAAGTACCTGCTGCAATATGATGAGAGGCTATTCCTCCCGGAACAAAAGGATCAAAACCTTCTACACCCCACGCTGGATTTACAGGTTGTACCTTTCCAGTTAGTCCATAAGGATCGGATACCCATATTCCAGGACCATACAACCCTGTTACATGAAATGCGCCAAAACCAAAGCAAGCTACTCCTGAAAGAAATAAATGAATTCCAAAGATCTTGGGCAAATCCAAAGAAGGTTTTCCTGTACGTTCATCACAAAATATTTCTAAATCCCAATACACCCAATGCCAAATAGCTGCCAAGAAGCACAAGCCAGAAAACACAATATGTGCACCGGCCACGCCTTCGTAACTCCAAATACCCGGATTCGTTATAGTACCTCCTGTGATACTCCAACCGCCCCATGAATTGGTTATTCCTAAACGAGTCATGAAAGGTATAACGAACATACCTTGTCTCCACATTGGATCAAGAACGGGGTCAGAGGGATCAAAAACTGCTAATTCATATAAAGCCATCGAACCGGCCCAACCAGCAACCAAAGCTGTATGCATTATATGGACAGAAAGCAAACGACCGGGATCGTTCAATACGACGGTATGAACACGATACCAAGGCAAACCCATGTAAATACCCCTTTTTCAACGAAAAATAGACACTATGTAACTTTATTGCATTGGAAAAAACTATGCTATGGACCGAACTGTCTCAGTGGATTATCTCGGAGAAAGTATTAATATTAGTTTTATTCTTGTTTTTTTTTAGTAAAAATGGAACAATTCGGTTCGTAGGAACAAAGAGAAGCAGATCTATTCTATATCCGATAAGTACCAATACGCAATGGGGGTTGATCCCATTTTCTATGAACGAATGCATACATATTTGTTAATCATTCAAAAGACCTATTCGTAAGAATATTTTCTTAGTCTATGAATCAAATATGATAAAAGACAATATTATTAAGACAACAAAGACATTGTTACGCTTCCACATCAAAGTGAAATATAGTACTTAATTCTTTTTTCTTTCATTTTATGCCTATTGGTGTTCCAAAAGTGCCTTTTCGAAGTCCTGGAGAGGAAGATGCCTCTTGGGTTGACGTATAGTGCGGCTTGTCAGATATATTGGGTCATATGGGATTTCCCCGTTCTCTCCCCCGATCGAGATATCCTCTGTTTCGCCCAAGAAAGATGGAATTATCCAAAATTTGGAGCGTGAAGTGCAATTAGATGTATTTTGAGGGGTATTAAAATGAATATTATCAATTAAAATAATTTATGGTTAGCTTGGTTGGACCAATAAAATGACGTATCCAGGCTCCGTTTAGAAAAAACCCAATTGGTAATATATTTCTGATTATTAATACTTATATCATAGATCATAAAAGATTTTTTTTTATTGAATAAGAGAATAATCTCAAACTTTTAATCAAACGAATAATATGATAAATACAATATGATATGATAAGATAAATACGTCGAAATTTGGCAGAAGATATGAAATGAATTGAAAAAAAAGTAAGTCGTAGGAAAAAGGCGTAGTATTAGTAGCATTTGTCCTATATGTGCAAATCCAAATCGGTTTTTTTTACTCGGAGTAGAGCATAAACCTAAAAGAATTGAAAAAGCCCATTCAGGAACAAGAAAATGACATCGTGATTTGGATTAGATCTCGATGAAACAATACATCAATGAGAAGTTAGTTCGATAAGTTTAATGGATTTTTTTTATAGGGAAAGAGTACAAAACCCACCTTTCTTGAAAAGGGGAAGAAAATCGTTAATAAATTCGAAAATGAAATTAGAAAGGTGTCCCGCTATGAAAAAAAAAGAAAGAGGACTGGAATCTACACATTGATTCTTTTTTCGCAATTTTTGTTGAACCGTATGCATCAAAAGGTGCATGTACGGCTCTTAAGGGATACAAATTTTATCCTAATCAACCGACTTTATCGAGAAAGATTACTTTTTTTAGGCCAAGAGGTTGATAGCGAGATCTCGAATCAACTTATTGGTCTTATGGTATATCTCAGTATAGAGAATGATAACAAAGATCTTTATTTGTTTATAAACTCTCCCGGCGGGTGGGTAATACCCGGGGTAGCTATTTATGATACTATGCAATTTGTGCAACCTGATGTGCATACAATATGCATGGGATTAGCCGCTTCAATGGGATCTTTTATCCTGGTTGGAGGAGAGATTACCAAACGTCTAGCATTCCCTCACGCTTGGCGCCAATGAGTTTTTTAAGAAAAAAAGACTATGCCTTCGCCATATAAAATATGAATATTAAGTAATAATAGCATGGCACTTCGAATTCGATATGCATTTTTTTTAAACATAGATTATATATCGAAAGAGGAGTATGAAATTAGTATAAAATAAAGGGTATTCCCGATTTTATCCGGGGCCTTTTCAGCGTCACAAACTTTTTTGTTTTCACCCTGAAGACTTTTAACAATATTTATGGTATTGTTATGAAAGAGTACGAAAATAACTTTGGGATTGCTGAATCACAAACGAGATAAATATATAAAAAGCAACGGAGCCATCATAGTATTTTTTAACTGTCCCGAAGGGAAGGATGGTAATTGGATCATTTGCCGATCCGGATCTGAGAAAATAAACCCTATATCTATATATTTTTTTTTCTCTTTCTTTGATGGAAGGTCAAAGCGAATCCCATTGTGGAGCCGTATGCAATGTGCAAAAGATGCCTATGCCTGTACGGTTGCTTAATTCTATCTTTTTTTAATTCTTTATCTCTTCTCCTCACCTCATCATCCGAGATAGAGGAACCTTTTGTTTATTATATCATCAGGGTAATGATACATCAACCTGCGAGTTCTTTTTATGAGGCACAAACGGGAGAATTTATCCTGGAAGCAGAAGAACTATTGAAACTGCGCGAAAGCATCACAAGGGTTTATGTACAAAGAACAGGCAAACCTTTATGGGTTGTATCCGAAGATATGGAAAGGGATGTTTTTATGTCAGCAACAGAAGCCCAAGCTTATGGAATTGTTGATCTTGTAGCGGTTGACTAAAAATAGCAGTAATCCTGCGCAAATCCGCAACTTGAGATTTTTTACTTAACTTATTACCGGGTTTAATAATATTCTATTCATCTATTAAATAGAGAAGTAATTCATAAGCAGCCGGTTAGGATCGATCTAAACCAGCCCATTCATTATGTATACGATTCAACATGCCAACTATTAAACAACTTATTAGAAACACAAGACAGCCAATCAGAAATGTCACGAAATCCCCTGCTCTTCGGGGATGTCCTCAGCGCCGAGGAACATGTACTAGGGTGTATGTGCGACTCGTTCAGATCCTTGCTGGGACAAACTAAAGGAAACCCATTTTCCAGTATCAATGATCAGTACCAGTGAAGAGGAAAAAATGGAAGGAAAAAGGCCATTCACTATCTAAAAAAAAGATCTATTATATCCTTCTATTGTATTGTGTTGAAATTTATGGTTTCCATTGGTGCAAATCCAATCATTTCCATTTTGAATTGAAGATGAAAAACAAAAAATTCCTCATTGGTAACAAATGGTTATCCATTAAGCGAGGGAAATCCTATTTTCAAAGCCGAAATCTTATGTCTCTACTCTTGCAAAAACGGACTAAGAGGGTCAGCTACCCAGCTAATCTTCATAATTAAATATCGTTACTGTATAGGTAGATCTCGTTGTGAAAGACCTATGACTAGATAATTCATGGGTAGAGCCAAAGAATGTGAACTGTACAAGTTACCAATAGCATTGATTAAATGAAGTAAGGGGCTCCGGTGTATAGAGAGGACCTCACCGTTTAAGACGTAACCATAGAAACGATGGAACCCACTCTTTCTTTATTCATTTCTATTTATTACTTTTTTATGTTTTTTGATACCTCGTATCAATACAATTTCTTAGTTCGAGGTGAAATACCTATAAAAAAAGACAAATTGTGGTCGGGAAGGTTATAGTAGCAAAAGCCATTGGAATTTTTATTTTATACATTGGAAGAATCCGTTTTGTTATTAATAGGAAAGAGGAAAAGAATAACTGAAAGAAAAGAAATCAATTAGTTATTCATTAAAATTCATTTAATCAATGACCAGAATTAGACGAGGATATATAGCTCGGAGACGTAGAGCAAAAATTCGTTTATTTGCATCAAGCTTTCGGGGGGCTCATTCAAGACTTACTCGAACAATTATTCAACAGAAAATAAGAGCTTTGGTTTCGTCTCATCGAGATAGAGATAGGCAAAAGAGAGATTTTCGTCGTTTGTGGATCACTCGAATAAATGCAGTAATTCGCGAGAATGGGGTATGCTATAGTTATAGCAGATTAATACACAATCTGTACAAGAGACAGTTGCTTCTGAATCGTAAAATACTTGCACAAATAGCTATATTAAATAGGAATTGTCTTTTTATGATTTCCAATGAAATCATAAAATAAGTAAATTGTAAGGAATCCGACACAATATTTTAAATGGAGTTTCGCTGGAGAATGAACTCCGGGAAGGTAGAGTAGAAATTAATATGAAAAAAAGAATATGATAAAGTCGCTCAAAATAAAATGAGTGAACACGCCGAATAGTCAATAACCAAAAATTTCTTCTTCCCCATTCTTGTTTTTTTCTTACAATACGACAATCCAATCTGGATCCTCGAATTTTTCGAACAAAACATCAATCTGTGTTTGAGTTCAAATTGGAATTTGGATTCAATTGAAGAGTAAGCTTATTTTTTATTTATTTCTGGTTCTAAGACCAATAGTTCTGACGGTCGACTCGCCTCTTTCAAATTGTTTCTCATTATTAAGAAAAGGTAACAAAGATAAAATACGAGCTTGTTTTATAGCAATAGTAATTAATCTTTGTTGTTTTAAGGTCAATCTATTTACCCGTCTAGATAATATTTTTCCTTGTTCACTAATAAATCGACTAATTAAACTCATGTTTCTATAATCAATTCGATCCCCCGATTGGATCGGGGGCAAACGCCTACGAAAAGATCGCTTGGATTTAAGAAAGAATCGCTTGGATTTATCCATGGTTTGTTTATTCCTTATCCCGAAAACCCTATTTCAATCTCATCAAAAACGATTTAGGATTAAAAAAGATGATTTGATTTGGTTTTCTTTTATATTTATTTCTTTTTTATATTAATATTTTATTTGAATTGAAGTTCTATTTTTAAGTTCTATTATAGATTTAAGAGATACATATATATCTAGCTCTATACCTAATATGGTATTTCTAAATAAGGTATTTCTATATAATAATATAGTATATAGAATATGTCCCTTTTCATGTTCCCTGTAAAAGTGACACACAGACACCTTGATTCGATCTATTTCTTTATCTCCCCGTGAATCGTATGTTTGTAACAATAGGGACAGAATTTTCTCAATTCTAATCGACTAGGAGTATTGTGGCGATTCTTTTGAGTAATATATCTGGAAATACCCGTTGATTCTTTATTAACACCCTTTCGAACACAACTAGTACATTCTAAAATAACCGTTACGCGGACTTCTTTACCCTTGGCCATGAACCCCCTTTCTTTAAGTTTTTGATGAGTTTTTGATTCAACCAACTCTTCGATTTTCCGATTTAAAGGGAAAAAGGAAGAAAAAAAAATCAAAAATAAATAGAAGTTGCTAACTCGAAATTTTGAAAGATTATTTCGTTGCAATCACAACCCAAAATAAGTAATAGTAAATAAATATTACTATTAATTAAAATAATGATTTCGAACTCTATTCAGTTCTATTTAGAATAGAATTCTATTCTAAGTCGAAGTATAGTATTTCATTTGACTATCTTGTATGATATTCTTGTCTTAGACACATTTCGATTTCCGTTTTCACTAGATTATTTATCAATTGAATTGAAGAACCCGAATTTCGACGAGGTTGAATCTACTTTTTGATTTCTCTTTCCTCTTTTCTTTATTCTACTTATCTTCTTTATTTTACTTAATTGTAAGTAATTCTATTTTATCTAAAAGAAAAGAGGGGGAGGGATTAGTCACAGATCTTTTGATTCTCTCTCTAATCTTCTTCACCCCTTCCCATGTCAATAACTAGAATGAAAAAAAAGGGAATGTCAACGCATCCGGGAATAATCGATTGATCTCTATCAATAGACCTGCTAAAGCCCCGAACCATAGAGTACTTAGTACCGGTGCCACGGAAAGATATGTTTTTAGATCTCGCATTTCAAATCCTCCTTCTTTATTCTTTTTTGTAATGTATAATGTTAATACATATATGATCAGCTGTATATGTAAGTAGTTAAGGACCGCTTGTATTTGTACACGGAATTCCTAATTCCAATTGAAATGTACACCGATTCGGTAGATAAGATTTTCCCTTTCTGAAAACCGAAAAATACATCCCTTTTTATCTGAGCATTCCAAAAAAACCTTCATTTTTGAGTTTTTTTTACGATGGGTTTCATATTCATATATTTCATAATATATATTATTAAGATATTCTTAGATATATATTATCTAAGAATAAAGATTAGATAATATCTATTAGAATATATATTAGATATATAAACCTTCTACTATTATTATATCTTATATGAGACAAAAAAAAAAGAATAAATTGCAAGATAACTTGTATGTATATCAATGGATATAAAAAAATGAGGATTTGGAAAACAAGACAAGGATTCTCTACAATGACACTGTAGACCAATTGATAGGGATGTAGCGCAGCTTGGTAGCGCGTTTGTTTTGGGTACAAAATGTCACGGGTTCAAATCCTGTCATCCCTACCTATTACTGCTCAGAGGAGAAGTAATGAAATCGATTAAAATCGTGCATACATAATCTTTTTTTATAGTAGAAAATGATATACTATATGCATACAAGACGTATTGGGGTTACAAAACAAAATACTCTTCCTTCTAGTCTTATCTATTGTGATAAGAAAGCGCTCTTAGTTCAGTTCGGTAGAACGTGGGTCTCCAAAACCCGATGTCGTAGGTTCAAATCCTACAGAGCGTGATTCGGGTCTTGGTTACTTGGTTAGGTTAAGCCGAAAATGACACTCAAAAAATGGAACAGGAATCTGAATTTGACCTCCCGTGAATTAAAGAAAAGAGGAGGTCAATAAAAAAAAGATGTTAATTAATCAAAAGTCCAACTGATCGCCACGTCTGTATTGTAAATATGCAGTTACAAATAATCCAGCTAAAGTAATAGGAATTAGACCTAAGACAATTCCAAATAGAAAAACTTCAATCATTTCAATTTGTTTGAAAGGGAAAAAGGAGAGGTAATATCTGTCCCTAAATATTAATCCGGATTGTCCATCAATCTCTCAATGACCACTAATTCGAAATTGATGCGGTAAGGAACTATAGAATATATGAATACTTACAAAAAGATTTCTTTTTATGAGTTGTATTCATGCAATTAATTTCAAATAAGTCGTATCTTGGTCAGACCAATAAATAGAGCTGCGGTTATAGTTAAAGCCGCTAGTAGAAAACCGAAAAAACTAGTTATAGTAAGCATGAAGATGAAGGGGCTAAATGAAATATGTTCTTTTTATACATATGCTTATAAAGCACTTTCCTAAGTTTCAAGTTTTGAAAGATACTAAGAAAAAATACCAATTGAAATGAAAGAATAAGTTCACGTGACAGTTGTTAACTCAGCAATCATTATAGACAGTATTAACAAAAAGAGAGAAGGAGCGGGGTAAAAAAAGAAATCAATTAATCATTTGTAACATCTACCCATCCCGTGATTCCGAATCGCGGGATTCATTAGACAACTCTTGAGTAAACTAATATTAAAATAGAAAATAATAATAAGTAAGAAAGACGTCATGTAACTTCATTCAAAAAATGAAACTTTCTTTGAATTCATATGGAACAAAATTAGAAAAATCATTTCTATTTTAATCTTTTTTTTTAATCGTATCGATTAGATTTTATTTTAGAATAAAAAGGGACCTTATAATACCTCTCGTTTGAGATACTATATGAATGAACCTACTATTTCATTTGATGCGTAAAACTGAAACAAATCAAATAAAGTAAATGTAAATAAAGGAAAAGGTATTGCAGGATCAGATCAATTACGAAAATCAAATCTTTATTTTCGTTCAACTATTTTCGTCCAACTATAGTCTGAGACTAGTAATTACTATAATTTTATC